GTCCTTGTAGCTTAAACCAAAGCATGTCGCTGAAGACGCCAAGACGGACACCACCACTCCCAAGGACAAAAGACTTAGTCCTAACCTTATCGTTAACTCTTGCTCAACATATACATGCAAGTGTCCGCATCCCAGTGTAAATGCCCCAAACCCCTTACCAAGGCACAAGGAGCAGGCATCAGGCACACCCATCTACCGTAGCCCAAAACGCCACGCCCCGCCACACCCCCACGGGTACTCAGCAGTAATTAGCCTTAAGCAATAAGCGAAAGCTTGACTTAGTTAGAGCAACAAGGGTTGGTAAATCTTGTGCCAGCCACCGCGGTCATACAAGAGACCCAAGTTAACTGTACACGGCGTAAAGAGTGGGCCCAAACTATCACACCAAACTAAGACCAAACCCTGCCCGAGCTGTCATAAGCTTAAGGCACCCCTAAGCCCAACCTAAAGATGATCTTAATACCCACGACCCATTCCACCCCACCAAAGCCAGGACACAAACTGGGATTAGATACCCCACTATGCCTAGCCCTAAATCTTGATGGCCCCCTCAACACAACCATCCGCCTGAGAACTACGAGCACAAACGCTTAAAACTCTAAGGACTTGGCGGTGCTCTAAACCCACCTAGAGGAGCCTGTTCTATAATCGATAACCCACGATCCACCCGACCACTTCTTGCCAAAACAGCCTATATACCGCCGTCGTCAGCCCACCTCATGAGAGCACAACAGTGAGCTCAGCAGCCCACAACCCACTAACAAGACAGGTCAAGGTATAGCCCATGAAGTGGAAGAAATGGGCTACATTTTCTAAAATAGAAAACCCAACGAAAGGGGGTCTGAAACCTGCCCCCAGAAGGCGGATTTAGCAGTAAAGCAGGACAATCAAGCCTCCTTTAAACCGGTCCTAGAGCACGTACACACCGCCCGTCACCCTCCTCACAAGGCCCCCTCCAAACACATTAACTAACACAACACCAACCGCTGAAGACGAGGCAAGTCGTAACAAGGTAAGTGTACCGGAAGGTGCACTTAGCACATCAGGGCGTAGCTACAACATAAAGCATTCAGCTTACACCTGAAAGATATCTGCTACCTCCAGATCACCCTGAAAGCCCACCCTAGCTCCACCAACCACAATCAAAAACCCACTATCCCCATCACAACTAAAACATTACCCCCAACTTAGTATAGGCGATAGAAAAGTACAACCTGGGCGCCATAGAGATAGTACCGCAAGGGAAAGATGAAATAACAATGAAAATCAAGCACCACACAGCAAAGATAACCCCTTGTACCTTTTGCATCATGATCTAGCAAGAACAACCAGGCAAAGTGAGCTTAAGCCTGCCACCCCGAAACCCAAGCGAGCTACTCACAAGCAGCTGCCACGAGCGAACCCGTCTCTGTTGCAAAAGAGTGGGATGACTTGTTAGTAGAGGTGAAAAGCCAACCGAGCTGGGTGATAGCTGGTTGCCTACAAAACGAATCTAAGTTCTCCCTTAACCTCTTTCCCCCACCGGACAAACCTCAACCCAAATGTAAGAGTTAAGAGCTATTTAAAGGGGGTACAGCCCCTTTAAAAAAGGACACAACCTCAACCAGCGGATAACTTCAACGTACCTAACCCTGTGGGCCTTAAAGCAGCCACCCCCGAAGATTGCGTCAAAGCTCTATCGACTAAAAACACCAAAGACTAACACGACTCCCTGCACCTATAGTAGGCTAACCTATAACAATAGATGAATCAATACTAGAACGAGTAACCAGGACACCACGTCCCCCCAAGCGCCAGCCTAAACGCCATTAGCAGCACAAACCTCAATAATAACCACACCACCCCCAACCATTGAACATACCCTGTCAATCCAACTCAGGGGCGCACATTGGAGTGATCAAAGTCTACAAAAGGAACTCGGCAAACCCAAGACCCGACTGTTTACCAAAAACATAGCCTTCAGCCAAACAAGTATTGAAGGTGATGCCTGCCCAGTGACACCATGTTTAACGGCCGCGGTATCCTAACCGTGCAAAGGTAGCGCAATCAATTGTCCCATAAATCGAGACCTGTATGAATGGCTAAACGAGGTCTTAACTGTCTCCTGTAGACAATCGGTGAAACTGATCTCTCTGTACAAAAGCAGAGATAAACACATAAGACGAGAAGACCCTGTGGAACTTCAAAATCAACAGCCACCTCACCCTACTCACAAACCCACACGGGCCCACCACCCAAGACACTGGCTGACATTTTTAGGTTGGGGCGACCTTGGAGAAAAACAAACCCTCCAAAGACAAGGCCAAACTCCTTAACTAAGAGCAACCCCTCAATGTACTAATAGTACCCAGACCCAGTAAATCTGACCAATGAACCAAGCTACCCCAGGGATAACAGCGCAATCTCCTCCAAGAGCCCCTATCGACGAGGAGGTTTACGACCTCGATGTTGGATCAGGACATCCTAGTGGTGCAGCCGCTACTAAGGGTTCGTTTGTTCAACGATTAACAGTCCTACGTGATCTGAGTTCAGACCGGAGCAATCCAGGTCGGTTTCTATCTATGACCAACCTTTCCCAGTACGAAAGGACCGGAAAGGTGGGGCCAATGCTCCAAGCATGCCCCCTCCCCCCAAGTGATGTCCCCCACTAAATCACCAAAGGACTTCCCTTCCCCCCGCGAAAAGGGTTGCTAGTGTAGCAGAGCCAGGCAAATGCAAAAGACTTAAGCCCTTTACCTCAGAGGTTCAAATCCTCTCTCTAGCTTCCACCATGACCTGACCAAACACTCCCCCCACCTACCTTATCATAACACTAACCTACATAATCCCCATCCTAATTGCCGTAGCATTCCTAACACTAGTTGAACGAAAGATCCTAAGCTATATACAATCCCGAAAGGGTCCGAACATCGTTGGCCCATTCGGACTACTCCAACCTGCCGCTGATGGAGTTAAATTATTCATCAAAGAACCAATCCGCCCATCCACCTCTTCTCCCCTTCTATTCCTCACGACCCCAATACTTGCCCTCCTCCTCGCACTAACAATCTGAGCCCCCCTCCCTCTCCCCTTCGCCCTCGTAGACCTAAACCTAGGACTTCTCTTCCTTCTAGCAATATCCAGTCTAGCAGTTTACTCAATCCTATGGTCAGGATGAGCCTCAAACTCAAAGTATGCCCTAATCGGCGCACTACGGGCAGTGTCACAGACCATTTCTTATGAAGTAACCCTGGCCATTATTCTCCTATCCGTAGTCATACTAAGTGGAAACTACACCCTAACCTCCCTAATCATCACACAAGAACCCCTATACCTTATATTTTCCTCCTGACCCTTAGCAATAATATGATACATCTCAACATTAGCTGAAACAAACCGTTCCCCATTCGACCTTACAGAAGGAGAATCAGAGCTTGTCTCAGGTTTCAACGTAGAATACTCCGCAGGGCCATTCGCCCTATTTTTCCTAGCCGAATATGCAAACATTATACTAATAAACACGCTAACAAGCCTCTTATTCTTAAACCCAAGTGCACTCAACCTCCCCCTAGAACTTTTCCCACTCATTCTGGCCACAAAAGCCCTACTTCTCTCTTCAAGCTTCCTATGGATCCGAGCCTCTTATCCACGATTCCGATATGACCAACTCATGCACCTCCTCTGAAAAAACTTTCTCCCATTAACACTATCCCTCCACCTCTGACATACTAGCATACCAATCTCTTACGCGGGCCTACCTCCTTACCTAAGGAAATGTGCCTGAATGTCAAGGGTCACTATGATAAAGTGAACATAGAGGTACACCAACCCTCTCATTTCCTAGCACTTAGAAAAGCAGGAATCGAACCTGCACAAGAGGAATCAAAACCCTCTATACTTCCTTTATATTACTTCCTAGTAAGGTCAGCTAACAAAGCTATCGGGCCCATACCCCGAAAATGACGGTTCAACTCCCTCCCCTACTAATAGCCCCCCTCACAAACCTAATCTCTGCCTCAAGCATCCTCTTAGGGACAATAATTACAATCACAAGCAATCATTGAATAACAGCCTGAATCGGACTAGAAATCAACACCTTATCAATCATCCCCCTAATCTCAAAACCCCACCACCCACGAGCCATCGAAGCCGCAACTAAATATTTCCTCGTACAAGCTGCCGCCTCCGCACTACTACTCTTCTCGGGAATAACCAACGCATGATACACTGGACAATGAGATATCACCCAACTCTCCTACCCCCCATCATGCCTCCTACTAACAGCCGCTATTGCCATCAAACTAGGTCTGGCTCCCTTCCACTTCTGATTCCCTGAAGTACTTCAAGGATCATCCTTTACCACAGCCCTACTCCTCTCAACAGTGATAAAACTCCCACCAACTACTATCCTACTCATCACATCCCACTCACTAAATCCCACATTACTCACCTTCATGTCCATCATGTCTATCGCCCTAGGCGGCTGAATAGGACTAAATCAAACACAAACCCGAAAAGTCATGGCCTTCTCATCCATCTCCCATATTGGTTGAATAGCCATTATCATTATCCATAGCCCAGAACTAACCCTACTAGCCTTCTACATCTACATCCTAATAACATTCTCCATCTTCCTCACTATAAGCACAATTAACACCTCAAGCCTCCCAACACTAATAACCTCCTGAACCAAAACCCCCATACTAAGCACAACCCTTATACTAACACTACTATCACTAGCAGGCCTCCCCCCACTAACAGGTTTCTTGCCTAAATGACTCATCATTCAAGAACTTATCAAACAAGAACTAACCACAACAGCCACAGCCATCTCCCTATTATCACTCTTGAGCCTATTCTTTTACCTACGCCTAGCATATTGCTCAACAATCACACTTCCCCCCAACCCCTCAAACAAGATAAAACAATGGTCCACTAAAAACCCAACCAACACCCTAATCCCCACACTGACCTCACTATCCACCTCACTACTACCACTCACCCCTATAATACTCACCACCACTTAAGAAACTTAGGATAATATCAAACCAAAGGCCTTCAAAGCCTTAAACAAGAGTTAGACCCTCTTAGTTTCTGCTAAGATCCGTAGGATACTAACCTACATCTTCTGAATGCAACCCAGATACTTTCATTAAGCTAGGACCTCCCTAGACAGGTGGGCTTCGATCCCACAACACCCCTAGTTAACAGCTAGGTGCCTAAGCCAACAGGCCTCTGCCTAAAAGACTCCGATGTGCTCCGAGCACATATCAATGAGCTTGCAACTCAACATGAACTTCACTACAGAGTCGATAAGAAGAGGAATTAAACCCCTATAAAAAGGACTACAGCCTAACGCTTAAACATTCAGCCATCTTACCAACTTACCTGTGACCCTAAATCGATGACTATTCTCAACCAACCACAAAGACATCGGCACCCTCTACCTAATCTTCGGTGCATGAGCAGGTATAATCGGCACCGCCCTGAGCCTACTTATTCGTGCAGAACTCGGTCAACCGGGAACTCTCCTAGGAGACGACCAGATCTATAATGTGATTGTCACAGCCCATGCCTTCGTAATAATCTTCTTCATAGTAATACCAATCATGATTGGAGGGTTTGGAAACTGATTAGTTCCCCTCATAATTGGTGCCCCCGACATAGCATTCCCACGCATAAACAACATAAGCTTCTGACTACTTCCCCCATCCTTCCTCCTCCTACTAGCTTCCTCCACAGTAGAGGCAGGTGCCGGCACAGGTTGAACGGTCTACCCCCCCTTAGCCGGAAATCTAGCCCACGCCGGAGCATCAGTGGACCTAGCCATCTTCTCCCTCCACCTAGCAGGGGTATCCTCCATCCTAGGTGCAATCAACTTTATTACCACGGCCATTAACATAAAACCACCCGCACTATCACAATACCAAACCCCCCTATTTGTCTGATCCGTCCTAATCACAGCAGTGTTACTCTTACTATCTTTACCAGTCCTAGCTGCTGGAATCACCATACTCCTTACAGATCGCAACCTAAACACCACATTCTTCGATCCTGCCGGAGGAGGAGACCCAATCTTATACCAACACCTCTTCTGATTCTTCGGACACCCAGAAGTATATATCCTCATCTTGCCGGGGTTTGGAATCATCTCTCACGTAGTGGCCTATCATGCAGGCAAAAAAGAGCCATTTGGCTACATAGGTATGGTATGAGCAATACTATCAATCGGATTCCTAGGGTTCATCGTATGGGCCCACCACATATTCACAGTGGGAATGGACGTAGACACCCGAGCCTACTTCACATCCGCTACTATAATCATCGCCATCCCAACAGGAATTAAAGTCTTCAGCTGACTAGCTACGCTACATGGGGGAACAATCAAATGGGACCCCCCCATACTATGAGCCCTCGGATTCATCTTCCTATTCACCATCGGAGGTCTCACAGGAATTGTCCTAGCAAACTCCTCACTAGACATTGCTCTACACGACACATACTATGTAGTAGCACACTTCCACTATGTCCTGTCAATAGGTGCTGTCTTTGCCATTCTGGCAGGATTCACCCACTGATTCCCCCTATTCACTGGATATACCCTAAACCAAACATGGGCTAAAGCACACTTTGGAGTTATATTCACAGGCGTAAACCTCACCTTCTTCCCCCAACACTTCCTAGGACTAGCAGGCATGCCACGACGATATTCCGACTATCCAGACGCCTACACACTATGAAACACCCTGTCATCTATCGGATCTCTTATCTCAATAACAGCTGTAATTATACTAACATTTATCATTTGAGAAGCCTTCGCCTCCAAACGAAAAGTTGCACAACCAGAACTAACCTCAACCAACGTTGAATGAATCCACGGCTGCCCACCTCCATACCACACCTTCGAAGAACCCGCCTTCGTCCAAGTACAAGAGAGGAAGGAATCGAACCCTCATACACTAGTTTCAAGCCAGTCGCATACTAAACCTCTTATGCTTCTCTCTTCATTGGGGCGTTAGTAAACTAATTACATGGCCCTGTCAAAGCCAAACTACAGGTGAAAACCCTGTACACCCCTACATGGCCAACCCCTCACAACTAGGATTCCAAGACGCCTCATCTCCAATCATAGAAGAACTGATCGAATTTCACGATCACGCCCTAATAGTTGCCCTAATAATCTGTAGTCTTGTACTTTACCTGCTAACACTTATGTTAGTAGAAAAACTATCCTCAAACACTGTCGACGCACAAGAAGTTGAACTAATCTGAACAATTCTACCAGCCATCGTCCTCATCCTACTAGCCCTCCCATCCCTACAAATCCTTTACATGATAGACGAACTTGATGAGCCAGACCTAACCCTGAAAGCCATTGGACATCAATGATACTGATCTTACGAGTACACAGACTTTAAAGACCTCTCATTCGACTCCTATATAATCCCCACAACAGACCTCCTACCCGGCTACTTCCGACTCCTAGAGGTCGACCATCGTGTTATCATCCCAATAGAATCCCCAATCCGCATCATCATCACCGCCGACGACGTACTCCACTCATGAACTGTCCCCACACTGGGAGTAAAAACCGATGCCATCCCAGGACGACTCAACCAAACATCATTCATCACCACTCGCCCGGGAGTCTTTTACGGCCAGTGCTCAGAGATCTGTGGAGCTAACCACAGCTTCATACCCATCGTAGTAGAATCCACCCCCCTCAGCCACTTCGAAGCCTGATCCTCACTACTAACCTCCTAATCATTAAGAAGCTATGTACCAGCACTAGCCTTTTAAGCTAGACAAAGAGGGACCCTCCCCCTCCTTAATGACATGCCACAGCTAAACCCAAGCCCCTGACTCTTCATCATAATTACATCATGACTTACATTCTCCTTAATCTTTCAACCCAAGACACTGTCCTTCATCTCAACAAACCTCCCCATTAACAAAACACCCACAATCACCAAAAACCACCCCTGAACCTGACCATGATCCTAACCTTCTTCGACCAATTCTCAAGCCCCTATCTTCTCGGAGTCCCACTAATCCTCCTTTCAATACTACTACCTGCCCTCCTCCTCCCCTCACCTAACAACCGATGGATCACCAACCGCATGTCTACTTTACAACTATGAACTATCAACATAATCACCAAACAACTCATAACCCCACTAAACAAACCTGGCCACAAATGAGCTGTCATCCTCACATCACTAATAATGCTATTACTAACAATCAACCTCTTAGGCTTACTACCATACACATTCACCCCTACCACCCAACTATCAATAAACATAGCTCTTGCCTTTCCACTGTGACTTGCAACCCTACTCACAGGCCTACGAAACCAGCCCACAACCTCCCTAGGACACCTCTTGCCTGAAGGTACACCCACCCCACTAATCCCGGCCCTAATCATAATTGAAACCATCAGCCTACTAATCCGCCCCCTAGCCCTAGGAGTCCGCCTTACAGCCAACCTCACCGCAGGACATCTACTCATCCAACTCATCTCAACAGCCACCATTACACTACTCCCCATCATGCCCGCAGTATCCGCCATCACTGCCACAATCCTCCTCCTACTGACAATCCTAGAAGTGGCAGTAGCTATAATCCAGGCCTATGTATTCGTCCTCTTACTAAGCCTCTATCTACAAGAGAACATCTAATGGCCCACCAAGCACACTCCTATCACATAGTAGACCCCAGCCCATGACCCATCTTCGGAGCAGCCGCTGCCCTGCTCACTACATCAGGATTAACCATGTGATTTCACTACAACTCCCCACACCTCCTAACCCTCGGACTGACATCAATCCTTTTAGTAATACTTCAATGATGACGAGATATCGTACGAGAAGGGACATTCCAAGGCCACCACACACCAACAGTACAAAAAGGTCTTCGATATGGAATAATCCTCTTCATTACATCAGAAGTATTCTTCTTCCTAGGCTTCTTCTGAGCCTTCTTCCACTCTAGCTTAGCACCCACCCCAGAACTAGGAAACCAATGACCCCCAACTGGAGTTACACCCCTAAACCCCCTAGAAGTACCACTATTAAACACAGCAATCCTTCTAGCCTCAGGAGTTACCATTACTTGAGCACATCACAGCATCACTGAAGGGGGCCAAAAACAAGCCACCCAAGCACTAGCCCTCACCATCCTATTAGGTCTATACTTCACCATCCTACAAGCAACAGAGTACTACGAGGCACCCTTCTCAATCGCCGATGGTGTTTATGGGTCAACCTTCTTTGTGGCCACAGGATTCCATGGACTTCATGTCATAATTGGGTCCTCCTTCCTACTAATCTGCTTCTTACGACTAATTAAATTCCACTTTACACCAAGTCACCACTTCGGGTTTGAAGCAGCAGCCTGATACTGACACTTCGTAGATGTCATCTGACTATTCCTCTACCTAACCATCTACTGATGAGGATCTTGCTCTTCTAGTATATCCATTACAACAGACTTCCAATCTCTAGAATCTGGTACAACCCCAGAGAAGAGCAATAAACATAGTCATATTCATGCTTACCTCCTCCATCACCCTCAGCATAGCCTTAACCGTGTTAAACTTCTGACTCACCCAAATAACCCCAGACTCAGAAAAACTATCACCCTACGAATGTGGATTCGATCCATTAGGGTCCGCTCGACTCCCATTCTCCATCCGATTCTTCCTTAGTAGCCATCCTATTTCTCCTATTTGATTTAGAAATTGCCCTCCTACTACCCCTACCATGAGCTACCCAACTAGAACGCCCAACTGTTACTCTAATCTGAGCCTCTACTATCATCCTCCTACTAACCCTAGGACTAATCTACGAATGAACCCAAGGGGGACTAGAATGGGCAGAATAAGAGAGTTAGTCTAAAAACAAGACAGTTGATTTCGACTCAACAAACCATAGTCTATCCTATGACTTTCTTCATGTCATTCCTCCGCCTAAGCTTCTGCTCAGCGTTCACCCTAAGTAGCCTAGGACTAGCCTTCCATCGAGTACATCTTGTCTCTGCCCTACTTTGCCTAGAGAGCATAATATTATCAATGTACATCGCCCTGTCAACATGACCAATCGAAAACCAAACACCCTCTTCTTCCCTCACACCAATCCTCATACTAACATTCTCTGCATGTGAAGCAGGTACCGGACTAGCAATACTCGTAGCCTCCACACGAACCCACGGCTCCGACCACTTACAGAACTTAAACCTCCTACAATGCTAAAGATCATCTTACCAACCCTGATACTACTCCCAACAACTCTTCTCTCACCCTCAAAATTCATATGAATAAACACCACAATACACAGCCTGTTAATTGCCACCCTAAGCCTACAATGATTAGCACCCTCATACTACCCATACAAAAACCTCACCCAATACATAGGCATCGACCAAACATCCTCCCCATTGCTAGTCTTATCCTGCTGACTCACGCCCCTTATAATTTTAGCAAGCCAAAGTCACCTGCAACATGAGCCATCAATACGAAAACAAACCTTCATAGTAACCCTAGTCACAGTGCAACCTCTTATTATTCTGGCCTTCTCAACCACGGAGCTCATAATATTCTACATCTCCTTCGAAGCAACCCTAATCCCCACACTAATCCTTATCACACGGTGAGGAAGCCAACCGGAGCGCTTAAGCGCAGGCATCTACCTCCTCTTTTACACCCTCATCAGTTCTCTTCCCCTCCTAATTGCAATCCTATACCTGCACTCACAAATAGGCACCCTCCACTTCCCCACCCTAAAACTCCACCCTCACGCCCCACAACCCACCCCTACCAAACACTGATCCCTCCTCCTCTTAAACATCGCCCTTCTCGTGGCCTTCATGGTAAAAGCACCCCTCTATGGACTCCACCTATGATTACCCAAAGCCCATGTAGAAGCTCCAATCGCAGGGTCAATGCTACTTGCTGCCCTCCTCCTTAAACTAGGCGGATACGGCATCATACGCATTACCTGCCTAACAAGCCCTCCCACAAACGACCCACTCCACTACCCATTCATCGCCCTTGCCCTATGGGGGGCCCTAATGACAAGCTCAATCTGCTTACGTCAAATTGACCTAAAATCACTCATCGCTTATTCCTCCGTAAGCCACATAGGCTTAGTTATCGCTGCATGTATAATCCAAACCCACTGATCCTTCTCAGGGGCTATAATCCTTATAATCTCCCACGGCTTAACCTCTTCAATACTATTCTGCCTAGCCAACACAAACTACGAACGCACACACAGTCGCATCCTCCTACTAACTCGAGGACTACAGCCACTCCTCCCCCTAATAGCCACCTGATGATTATTAGCCAACCTAACAAACATAGCTCTGCCCCCTACCACAAACCTAATAGCAGAATTAAACATTATCATTGCACTATTCAACTGATCCCCCCCAACAATTATCCTAACCGGAGCTGCCACACTACTAACCGCCTCATACACACTATCCATACTTACAACAACTCAACGAGGGACCCTACCTCCTCACATCATAACACTCCAAACATCCACCACACAAGAACACCTACTAATGACCTTACACCTCCTCCCCACACTCCTCCTAATCTTAAAGCCCGAACTAATCTCCGGACCTCTCTCATGCAAGTATAGTTTAAACCAAACATTAGACTGTGACCCTAAAAATAGAAGTTAAACTCTTCTTACCTGCCGAGGGGAGGTTCAACCAACAAGAACTGCTAATTCCTGTATCTGAGTCTAAAGCCTCAGCCCCCTTACTTTTAAAGGATAACAGCTAATCCACTGGTCTTAGGAGCCACCCATCTTGGTGCAAATCCAAGTAAAAGTAGTGGAAACAGCCTTACTCCTCAACACCCTCATACTACTCACACTAACAACTATTCTAACCCCCACAATCCTCCCCATCTTCCTAAAAACCTTCAAAAACTCCCCCAAAACCATCACCTCAACCATCAAAACCGCCTTTCTAATCAGCTTAATACCAACAACACTCTTCGCATATTCAGGACTGGAAAGCATCACCTCGCACTGAGAATGAAAGTTCATTATAAACTTCAAAATCCCCCTCAGCTTCAAAATAGACCAATACTCCCTCCTATTCTTCCCCATTGCATTATTCGTAACATGATCAATCCTACAATTCTCAATATACTACATAACATCTGATCCACATATCACAAAGTTCTTCTCCTACTTAACAACATTCCTAATCGCAATACTCACACTAACCATTGCTAACAACATCTTCATACTCTTCATCGGCTGAGAAGGAGTAGGCATCATATCCTTCCTACTCATCAGCTGATGGCATGGACGAGCAGAAGCTAACACAGCAGCCCTACAAGCCGTACTCTATAACCGGATTGGAGATATCGGACTCATCCTAAGCATAGCATGACTTGCCTCCACCATAAACTCCTGAGAAATACAACAAATATTCTCCCCTACAAAACCCCCAACACTCCCCCTACTAGGTCTCATCCTAGCTGCCACAGGAAAATCAGCCCAATTTGGCCTCCACCCATGACTGCCTGCCGCCATAGAAGGTCCCACTCCCGTCTCGGCCCTACTACACTCAAGCACAATAGTAGTCGCCGGAATCTTCCTACTAATCCGAACTCATCCCCTACTTACTAACAACAAAACTGCCCTCACACTATGCCTCTGCCTAGGCGCCATGTCCACACTATTTGCCGCCACCTGTGCCCTCACACAAAACGACATTAAAAAAATCATTGCCTTCTCCACATCCAGCCAACTCGGGCTAATAATAGTCACCATCGGACTAAACCTCCCGCAACTAGCCTTCTTACACATCTCAACCCATGCCTTCTTTAAAGCTATATTGTTCCTATGTTCTGGATCAATCATTCACAATCTAGGCGGAGAACAGGACATTCGAAAAATAGGAGGCCTGCAAGAAATACTCCCAACAACCACCTCCTGCCTAACAATCGGAAACTTAGCATTAATGGGAACCCCCTTCCTAGCAGGATTCTTCTCAAAAGACCTTATCATCGAAAACCTAAACACCTCCCACCTAAATGCCTGAGCACTAACCCTAACACTACTTGCCACAGCCTTTACCGCCACATACAGTCTACGAATAACCCTTTTAGTCCAAACAAAATCCACCCGAATGTCAACAATCACCCCAATGAACGAAAACAACCCACAAATCACCAACCCAATCACTCGACTGGCCCTAGGAAGCATCATAGTCGGCCTACTAATTACATCATACACAACCCCAACACAAACTCCACCAATAACAATACCCCTACTAACAAAAACCACCGCCATCCTAGTAACAGCCGCAGGTATCATTCTCGCCCTAGAACTCGCAGCCACTACCCACACTCTGACCCAACCCAAACAGAACCCCTACTCAAACTTCTCCCTTACGCTAGGGTACTTTAACCCCCTAACCCACCGACCAAGCTCCCTGACCTTACTAAGCTTAGGACAAAAAATTGCCAACCACCTAATCGATCTCTTCTGGTATAAGAAAATAGGGCCAGAAGGACTCGCCTATTTACAAACCATAGCAGCCAAAACCTCCACCACACTGCATAAGGGACTTATCAAAGCCTATTTAGGATCATCCGCACTATCTATCCTAATCATCCTATTACTGTTATAACCCAAAACCTCAAAACCTAATGGCCCCCAACCTACGAAAACACCACCCCCTTCTAAAAATAGTAAACAACTCCCTAATCGACCTACCAACCCCCCCAAACATTTCAGCCTGATGGAACTTTGGGTCTCTCCTAGGAATCTGCCTAACAACACAAATCCTAACCGGCCTACTCCTGGCTGCCCACTATACCGCGGACACCTCCTTAGCCTTCTCATCCGTAGCTAATATATGCCGAAACGTACAATATGGCTGACTAATCCGAAACCTCCACGCAAATGGGGCCTCATTCTTCTTCATCTGCATTTACCTCCATATTGCTCGAGGCTTTTACTATGGTTCGTACCTATATAAAGAAACCTGGAACACAGGCATCATCCTCCTACTCACCCTTATAGCCACAGCCTTCGTTGGCTATGTTCTACCTTGGGGTCAAATATCCTTCTGAGGGGCTACAGTAATCACAAACCTATTCTCCGCCATCCCCTACATCGGCCACACCTTGGTGGAGTGGGCCTGAGGTGGATTCTCTGTAGACAACCCCACCTTAACACGATTCTTCACCCTACACTTCCTCCTCCCATTCATAATCACCAGCTTAGTCCTCATCCACCTAACCTTCTTACATGAATCAGGATCAAACAACCCCTTAGGCATCTCCTCAAACTGTGACAAAATCCCATTCCACCCCTATTTCTCCCTAAAAGATCTACTAGGCTTTACAATCATACTATTCCTACTTACCACCCTTGCCCTATTCTCCCCCAACTTATTAGGAGACCCCGAAAACTTCACCCCAGCAAACCCCTTAGTAACCCCCCCACACATCAAACCAGAATGATATTTCCTCTTTGCATATGCAATTCTACGCTCAATCCCCAACAAATTAGGAGGCGTTTTAGCCTTGGCTGCTTCCGTACTAATCCTGTTCCTAAGCCCCCTGCTACACAAATCTAAACAACGAGCTATAACCTTCCGCCCCGTATCCCAACTCCTATTCTGAACGCTAGCTGCCAACCTGTTTATTTTAACATGAATTGGAAGCCAACCAGTAGAACACCCCTTCATCATCATCGGACAACTAGCCTCATTAACCTACTTCACCATCATCCTAATCCTACTCCCCACCATCTCCTCCCTAGAGAACAAAATCCTCAACTAAACTCTAATAGTTTACAAAAAACATTGGTCTTGTAAACCAAAAGACGAAGGCTACCACTTCTTAGAGTTCTTATCAGAAAAAGAGGACTAAACCTCCATCACCAACTCCCAAAGCTGGCATTTTACATTAAACTATTCTCTGACCCTAAACTGCCCGAATAACCCCCCGAGACAGACCCCGTACAAGCTCTAGCACAACGAACAAAGTCAGCAACAACCCCCAGCCAGCTGCCAAAAACATGCCCGCCCCACAAGAGTAAAACAAAGCCACCCCACTAAAATCTAGTCGAGCAAAGAGCACCCCAACACTATCAACACTGTCCACCTTAAGCTCCCCACCCCACCCCCAAACAACAAACCCTACACCAGCAGGCACAAACCCCAAAACATACCCCGCAGCATGCCAGCCCCCCCAAGCCTGAGGGTATGGGTCAGCTGCCAGAGAGACAGAGTACACAAAAACCACCAACATCCCACCTAAATACACCATAAAAAGTACCAAGGACATAAAAGAGGTCCCCAAACTCACTAGCCACCCACATCCCACAACAGACCCAAAGACCAACCCAACAACCCCATAATGGGGGGAAGGGTTAGTCGCCACTAACAATGATGCCAAAACAAAACTAATTCCCAAAAACACCAGAAAGTAGGTCATAGCGTTCTTACTTGGATTTAACCAAGGCCTATGGCCTGAAAAACCATCGTTGTTGCCTCAACTACAAGAACCCCATACCCCTAAGGTAGCCCCCCCTACCCCCCCACAACTGTGGGCTGGTCTACTTAGCTCGTCCAAGCTATGTATATCGTRCATTTAATAGTTATGCCTTATACATTATATTAAATYACYAARGACTAGGTAATTTATGCTTTAATGACATATATATTACTAATGGACTAAACTCTGGTACAGCTCGGTCCCATTTCAGGGATTGGAAAACCTCATGCTCAAGGATAATCAAGCTTCATGGCCCAGGCCAAGCTATCAACCTTTAGACTTCACTGGCTCAGTATACGGAAGTGCTCTAGTACAAGAACTTAATGCTACAAGTCATACCTTGGGTCTCTTTAATTTCATAGCTTTCCCATACGGAAGTGCTTTAGTACATAAACTTATCGGCCACCGCCCATAATTGGCCCGGGAACTTTCTTATCCCGTAAGACTCGTTTCAGGGGCCAGGTTATTTCTTAGTCTGGCTACTCACGAGAGATCACCAATCCGGTGTAAGTAAGGTTCGGCCTTCCCAGCGTCAGGTCCATTCTTTCCCCCTACACCCTTACACTCCTTGCGCTTTTGCGCCTCTGGTTCCTCGGTCAGGCACATAAATCGGTTCACTCACCTTATATTGCCATCGGGTCATCTGGTTCGCTATTTGCGTACATACTCCCTCGTAATCGCGACATCCCCAGTGTCTCTTCGCTTTTGGTTCTCTTTTTTTGGGCCATCTCACTCGGCATTTCCAGTGCAATGGGTAACCAATTGGTTGACATGGACATACAATCCATAGCGAACCCTTTTTTGGCCTTCTAGGATAAATTAATGATACGGTTTCAGGTGTGGGTTCGTCTCATTTTAGCACTGATGCACTTGCTCCCCCATTCGGTTATGCCCGTTTAACATCTCTTTCCCGCAGACTTTTTAATTAACGGTTGTTGGACACTGTCTCTCATTTCTGGCATTCGGTTTGAATCTCAGGGGTTACTTAATGCGACGGTTGAAGTATATTTCAGTCTCACTTTTTCCCTGATGCACTTTGTTTTACACCTGGTTATGGGATCCCCGCAAACTCTCTACTATGAGGCTGTTTGATTAATGGTTGCAGGACATAATTCTTCATTTTTCTTACTCTTTTAACACCTCCACTTAATACTCCAATTGTCTTTAAACAAACCCGAAAAATTCCAATAAACAAACCTCAACCCCAACAAACACTTACAAACACTTACGAACAAACAAACTTCATCACTTAACTTACGAATCATTACACCAAACATTACTTCGTTTAAAAACACCAACCTTTCCTCTCCCCCAACCACCTACTATACCAATCATCCACACCTTTAACCTCTCTTTAAATCTTCACTATTTATTTACTTGAATCTATCATCCTACTTAAATACATCCACCACTTATCTCTCCAATACTCACCCCCTATCCACCTGACAAGTAATAAACAAACAAATTCC